GTGACATAGTATAGTGAAATTATTTCGCTCAGAACATTTTTTAAAAGAGCTCGTGGAACCATGCTATCAAACATTCCAAAATCAAATAAAGAATCAGATATTTGATCTTCATCATCTACTATCTGATTTAATGTCTGTTCAATAACTCTTTTACCCGCAAATGCAATGTATGCATTTGGCTCGACAATCGTAACATTAGCCAACATACCAAAGCTAGCAGTGACCCCACCAGTTGTCGGAGATGTAAGAACTGAAATATATAGTAAATTTTTTTCCTTTTGATGTGTATGCAACACAGCAGCTATTTTATTCATTTGCATTAAGCTAAAACTTCCTTCTTGCATACGCGCTCCGCCAGAAGCACATACGAGAATTAATGGAATAAAATGCTCAGTAGCATACTGTATTAAACGGGTTATTTTTTCACCCACTACCGATCCCATACTGCCTCCCATGAACTGAAAATCCATAACTCCGAGTGCTACAGGAAAACCATTTATGTTACCTATGCCTGTTTGAATAGCGTCGAGTAAACCTGTTTCTTTTTGATAGGAAGTCTTATAATCGTCATAACATTGTTCTTCTATTTCTATTTCTTCTATAAATTCGTCCTTTCCTAGATTAAGTGTACTCTTAATTAATCTTATGCCAGCGTCGACATACTCTCTTTCTTCTTTAGTTAAAGTAGCATAAGTTAAAGGATATTCTTCTTGATCCTCATTATCTTCAGTATCTTCAGTATCTTCTATATAAGTTTCTTCTTTTTTCTTACAAAATTTTTCTTTGCTATCTAGTGCTAATGTAGAAAAATTTTTCATTATCTCGAATAAATAGAAAAAAATTATCTCATCATCTTCAGCACACAACACTAAATTAGTTTCACAACAATATTTTTCGTTCTGCTTGTAATCGAGGTATAGATTTTCTATTTGTTGAAATAACTCAACATTTTTTGTACTATATAGTAGATCATCATCTATGATATCATCAATGATATCATAATACTCATAGTGATCTTGTTTTTTAACGTATTCTACTAGAATATCGGAACCGAACCGATAGAATTCTTCTCCTTTCAGTAAACCACAACAACGAAATTTAAACCAATATTTAAATTCTTTCAAGACCAGAGATCTTTCCATCAAACATATCGCCGTATGTTTTCGCAGCCATAAAAAGTAATTTGTCTCTGGATCATTTCCTGGATAAAAAGGAAATAGTTTTTTTATTTTCCTTGCTTTTCTTTTTTCTTCCGGAAAATAAAGTTCTATTTTCATTAAGTTTACCGCCGCTACTTTCAAGAACTTATCTTGTGATAGTAATTGTTCTTTTAAGTTGGCTAATTGTTTATTTAATTTAATTAGTAAACTCAAACTTAGTAAATGGTTAATTTTGAAAAAATCGCTTAGAGGTTGTCCAGGTTCCAAAGAATTTTTTAGTTGAGTAAAAATAGAAATTATAAGTTCATTATTTTCATCAATATCAATTAGTTCATAATTTTCATCAAAGATTGCTGTATTTATAAAATATTTCACAACATCTATTGGCAAAAAAAAAGATGTGAACAAAAGATATGAAAGTTCATCACAAAAAAATGGTGCATATGGAACTTTAAATGCTATCTCTATATCTGTATTTAAAATATCTGTATTTGCAAACTCAGATAATTCATTTATTATTTTTTTATTTATTTCAAAAAGTACAAATTGAACTGTTTTCAAACCTGTATCAATAATATTTTGTAGTATCTCAATAGTTTCCTTTGAATCTAAATTCAAATATTTTACGAATTTCTTTTCTAATACAACCTTAACGATATTAACAAGAGTAATATTGTATCCTACTAATGTTTTCAACCCATTTTTCTTGCAAAAAAAGTCCAAGTAAAAATTTTTGGCATAAATTCCTTTGTACAATAAAGTTGAGACCCCTCGAACCATTTTGATGTCAAACGTCGTATGTTGTTTCTCTAAAACATCTATACTAGAAAAATGAATATCCATAGGCAACCAAGTGCCATCATCAATTAATAATTCAATTCGCTCTGAACTAGTCATCTGAAGCGTTGCCCCGCATTCCTCACAAACACCTTTTTGTTCTAAAAAAAATTTCTTATATATAAGGGTCTCACAATTCTCGCACAAAAACCACAAGTGCTTAATTCGTTCAAATCTGTCTTCTACGGGTTTTGTTTCGTCGATATGTTCAGAATCTTTGTTTTCCTCACACATTTTCTCAGAATCTTTGTTTTCCTCACACATTTTCTCAGAATCTTTGTTTTCCTCACACATTTTCTCAGAATCTTTGTTTTCCTCACACATTTTCTCAGAATCTTTGTCTTCCTCACACATTTTCCTATATTTTTTCTATATATTATTTATTAATGTACAACTTTTAATAGACACAAATACAAACCATCATACTTTAGCTCACTTTGGGTGCGAGCTAGAATAGATTGAAGGCCCTTGCCCCCCGGGCCTGGATCTACTGATCCACCGACCCCATCGAGTAATCCAGAAAATATATTTCTATATTAGAAAATAGGTAAATACCTTTCCTCTAGCCGAATTATCTATTCCCATCCATTCGGTATTCGGCTCAATCTTAAAAGATTGGATTGGGCCGAGTTCGATTCGATTAAGGGACCAAACAGACGAAGGTCACTCGATTATAAGCGATCAATCGTATCAAATTCAAATTTGATTTCCTTCCATACTTCACAAGCGGCAGCTAGTTCAGGACTCCATTTAGTAGCTTCACGGATCACTTCATTACCTTCACGCGCAAGATCACGCCCTTCATTACGAGCTTGTACACAAGCTTCTAAAGCGACCCGATTAGCCACTGCACCAGGTGCATTTCCCCAAGGGTGCCCCAAAGTCCCTCCACCAAACTGTAATACGGAATCATCTCCAAAGATCTCGGTCAGAGCAGGCATATGCCAAACGTGAATACCTCCTGAAGCTACAGGCAGGACACCCGGCATAGAGACCCAATCTTGAGTGAAATAAATACCACGACTTCGGTCTTTTTCAATAAAATCATCACGCAATAGATCAACAAAACCTAAAGTGACTTCTCGTTCTCCTTCAAGTTTACCTACTACAGTACCAGCATGAATATGATCTCCACCAGACATACGTAGTGCTTTAGCCAGTACACGGAAGTGCATACCATGATTTCTTTGTCTGTCAATAACTGCGTGCATTGCGCGGTGAATGTGAAGAAGTAGGCCGTTATCTCGGCAATAATGAGCCAACGAAGTATTTGCCGTAAAACCTCCAGTCAGATAGTCATGCATGACTATAGGAACTCCCAATTCTCTGGCGAATACTGCTCTTTTCATCATTTCTTCACATGTACCTGCAGTAGCATTCAGGTAATGTCCCTTAATCTCACCCGTCTCAGCCTGAGCTTTATAAAGTGCTTCTGCACAAAAGCAGAAACGATCTCTCCAGCGCATAAATGGTTGGGAATTCACGTTTTCATCATCCTTGGTAAAATCAAGTCCACCACGGAGACATTCATAAACCGCTCTACCATAATTCTTGGCAGATAGACCCAATTTTGGTTTTATAGTACATCCCAACAAAGGACGACCATATTTGTTTAATTTATCTCTTTCTACTTGAATACCATGTGGTGGGCCTTGAAAAGTTTTTGAATAAGCAGGAGGAATTCGTAAATCTTCCAGACGTAGAGCCCGTAAAGCTTTGAATCCAAATACATTACCTACAATAGAAGTAAACAGGTTAGTCACAGAGCCTTCTTCAAAAAGATCTAAAGGGTAAGCTACATAGGCAATAAATTGATTTTCCTCTCCAGGAACGGGTTCAATATCATAGCATCGCCCCTTGTAGCGATCAAGACTGGTAAGTCCATCGGTCCAAACAGTGGTCCACGTACCAGTGGAAGATTCGGCAGCTACTGCTGCTCCCGCTTCTTCGGGGGGCACTCCAGGTTGAGGAGTGACTCGGAATGCTGCCAAGATATCAGTATCTTTGGTCTGATACTCCGGAGTATAATAAGTTAATCTGTAATCTTTAACACCCGCTTTGAATCCGACACTTGCTTTAGTCTCTGTTTTTGGTGACATAAATAAGTCCCTCCCTATGATTTATTGGTTAATAGCTCTTACAAGAACGAGGTCTACTCGACCTGGGTGTCGAACGTAAACAATCACTTTTTTATTCAAAAAAATTTTTGTACAAAAAATTTTTTTTGTAGCCCCTATTGTCAAAAAGACTTTTCTTTCAAGTGATATTGTATCATGTTATATATGTATGATGCAACCCAATTTCTTAGTTTGATTGAATTGAGGACCTTTCCGCAATTCCAATTTATTCTATATTGAATAGTTAAATGTGATAGATTTCTTCACTTTAGGCGAAGAAGAAAATAAAAAAAATTGCAATAGCAGATGGCATGGGCATAGGTGGAAATGTGCCTAGTTATTGGCTCAGACAGATAAAGACTTCCTTATGATTGGAATCTATTTACTTCCAATTTCATAAATATTTCTTTATCTCAACAAAATTGCATCAGCAGCCTCTAGTCGTGTTCTAGCTCTTTTGAGAGCCACATCAGCCTCGATTGCTTGTCTCTTGTCTTCAGCTCGCACACGATCAGCTTTCGCTAATCTAAAACTTTTCTGAGCCTCTTGAAGATCAATATCAATACCTCTTTCTGCATTATTTACCAATAATGTGACTTCATCATTGTCTATCTTGGCAAAACCACCCATCAAAGCCATAGTGGACCACTGGGCATTGAGTCGTATTTTCATGACTCCTATATCCAAAGCTGTTACAATTGCAATATGGTTGGGTAATACACCCATTTGACCACTATTGGTAGTTAGTATTATTTCTTGAACTTCTGAATCCCAAACAACTCGATTGGGAGTGAGTACACGAAGATTTAGGTTCATTTTAGTTCTTTAAATTTCTTTTAAGTTCATAGCCTTTGCGGTAGCTTCATCAATGTTACCCACCAAATAAAAAGACTGTTCGGGTAGACCATCTAATTCTCCGGAAAGGATCATTTGAAAACCTTTAATTGTCTCTATTAGACTAACATATTTACCGGGGGAACCGGTGAATACCTCTGCTACAAAAAAGGGTTGTGACAAAAACCGTTCAATTTTTCTTGCTCTTGCCACGATTAAACGATCGTCTTCTGATAATTCATCTAATCCAAGAATAGCTATAATATCTTGAAGTTCCTTATAACGTTGCAAAGTTTGTTTAACTCCTTGCGCAGTTTCATAATGTTCTTCACCTACGATCGAAGGTTGGAGCATAGTTGACGTGGAATCTAGCGGATCTACCGCTGGATAGATGCCCTTGGCAGCTAATCCTCTCGATAGTACAGTAGTAGCATCTAAATGTGCAAATGTTGTAGCAGGAGCGGGATCAGTCAAGTCGTCTGCAGGTACATAAACTGCTTGAATGGAGGTTATAGATCCTTCTTTCGTAGAAGTTATTCTCTCTTGTAAAGAACCCATTTCCGTGCTAAGAGTTGGCTGATAACCCACTGCGGAAGGCATTCTGCCTAATAATGCGGATACCTCTGATCCTGCTTGGACAAAGCGGAAGATATTGTCAATAAATAGAAGTACATCTTGTTTATTGACATCTCGGAAATATTCAGCCATAGTTAAAGCAGTTAAACCTACTCTCATACGAGCTCCTGGTGGTTCATTCATCTGACCATAGACCAGAGCTACCTTGGATTCGGATATATTTTGTTCATTAATGACTCCCGATTCTTTCATTTCCTTGTAAAGATCATTTCCTTCACGGGTACGTTCTCCTACTCCACCAAACACAGAAACCCCTCCATGAGCCTTAGCAATGTTGTTGATTAATTCCATAATCAACACTGTTTTACCCACTCCAGCTCCCCCGAATAATCCAATTTTTCCTCCACGGCGATAAGGAGCTAAAAGATCCACCACTTTAATGCCTGTTTCAAAGATTGAAAATTTGGTATCCAACTGTGTAAAAGCGGGAGCAGATCTATGAATAGGAGATTTTGTGAGAGCATCTACAGGACCTAAGTTATCAACGGGTTCCCCAAGAACATTAAAAATTCTACCGAGAGTAGTTTCACCAACTGGAACACTAAGTGGCCCTCCTGTATCAATTACTTTCATTCCTCTCATCAAACCGTCTGTAGCACTCATAGCGACAGCTCTAACTTTATTATTTCCTAATAATTGTTGTACCTCACAAGTCACACTTATTGGTTGACCAGTTGTATCGTTATCCTTAACTATCAACGAATTATAAATTCTAGGCATATTACCTGGAGGGAAAGATACATCTAGTACTGGGCCGATGATCTGAGCAATACGTCCTGCCTTCTTTTCTACAAGTGCGGAAACCCCAAAAATAAAAGGATTGGTTCTCATAAACAATAAATAAAAAAAAAGGATATGGATTCCAATTGCTAATACTAGCAAAAAACCTAAAAAAGCACAAATGCCCTGTAATGAGTTGATCAGTCAATAATCATTTATAAGTTATAACTTATATTTACTTAGTTATCTCTTTCTTTGTAAAGTTCAACTTCGATAATGATCTAAAAATGGATTCATTATTTAAATGGAAATAATTTCTATATTTATTCAATATTTTCTTAAATATTATAAAATATATAGTAATATTTAGAATATATAGTAAAACTTATAGAAAGAATTTTTTTATTTATATATTTTATTATTATATACAAATAATATAACTTATTTGCTGCGATTGAGTAAATAATCGCAGCACAATAAGTTTTACCTACTATTGGATTTGAACCAATGACTCTCGCCGTATGAAAGCGATACTCTAACCACTGAGTTAAGTGGGTTATTTATTATCATAGATAGAGTCGTACCTAGAAACAATTCTAGGCATAATTAGACACAATATGCCCTTAACGAGGATTCGAATGATTAAATCAAATATAATCCGTCTTGACAGAAAGTGATCTATTTTATTAGTATGTCTTCAAGACTAAACTGTGAAGGGCTATAGCTCAGCTAGGTAGAGCACCTCGTTTACACGTGCGCCAATGGTTTTCAGAAGAGTTTATTAGTTCATTCGGTTCATAAAATAGATTTTAGTCTTACTCTATGAATTAGGAGAACAATAGCATGACAAAGATGAAGTTCGTTCTGATTCGAACTATAGATCTAGTTGATATGGTCAATCTCGGGGACATTCAATGCCAGACATAATGAGTACAATACGAGGTACTCAAAAAAGAATTCTTTTCGCTCTATGAACTTTGAGGTGTATGAAGTTTCATATTATTCTTTTGGGGTGAGAGAGACTCCATTTGGAGAATCTATGTCTAAGCATGACAGACCTACGTCAAGGGAACCTTTTGAAGCACTTTGGGATTGCTTCCGAAAAATTTTCGTTTGAAGCAAACGGAGCCATCTTATTATCTGTTCCGGAAAAGAATGGCAGACTAACTGATTTTTCCATCAGTTAATGAAAGAGCCCAATGCAATAAAAATGCATGTTGAGTTCTTGGAACAGTTCAAATCATTTTGGTAATAAGAAATTTGATCTGTTATACCGAGAAGGTCTACGGTTCGAGCCCGTATAGCCCTATACATAGAGAAAACTCTTATATGCTTTCTCGCCCATATTGTCCCTATGATCCGATGCTAGTTTTCAATTCAAAAAGCATCCAATTTTTTCTGTTTAAATGTGGAACCGACGACTTACACAGAAGATCATAAATAAAAAGTAAAGAGGAAATACGAATGAAAAAAAAAAGACTATTTTTTCTAAGTAATAATGAGAAAAAAGAGTCTTTCGACTGCGACCCAGAGCAGAGTCTTATTCCCGAATATCTCTGTTATAGAGAACAACAGACCGGACATCGTGTCGGAATATGGGCACATACATAATCCTTTTATTTTTTTTATGAAAGATTTCATATGTTACACGGTTGGATCGGTACCTATCGATTATAATCGAACTCAGTTGTCTTTTTTATTTGCTAGCACATCTCACATCTTTAGAAACAACGACCCTGAAAGCTCCCTTATTTTCAATAGATAAAATTCCCTTACATCAAACCATATTAACACGTTACAACACAAACCAACGTGAAGTCTACCGAACTGCACGGGTTCGAACCATTTCCTGTATTAGGATTATTAAATACAGAATAGGACTTTTATTCTGTAAGTCACAGATGAAACATTTTTTTAATATACAAAAATGATAATAAATCATTCGGGAGGGGAAAGAAGCGATTAATAAATTGACAATACAACAAATAGAAAATTTTGTTTTGTTTAAACAAACAGGAATCATCTATTTATGTTTCTATTTTCTGAATATGATACTTTTTGGATATATTTATCCATATCCAGTCTTATTCCGATTCTGGCATTCTCAATTTCAAGAAGTTTGGCTCCAATAAGTAAAGGGCCGGAGAAAGCCACTAGTTATGAATCAGGTATAGAACCAATGGGAGATACCTGGATCCAATTTAGAATTCGCTATTATATGTTTGCTTTAGTTTTCGTTGTTTTTGATGTGGAAACAGTTTTTCTCTATCCGTGGGCTATGAGTTTTGATATTTTGGGTCTATTTACATTTATAGAAGCTTTTATTTTCGTGATTATTTTAATTGTTGGTTTAGTTTATGCATGGAGAAAAGGAGCATTGGAATGGTCTTAACCCCCAAATTTTGGAATGATAAAAGGCGAGGAGAAAATGATCTAAATCTAAAGCCGGCGATAAATCCTATAGAATCATCTTTACTTGATCAAACAACTCCAAATTCAGTGATTTCCACTACTCTAAACGATCTGTCCAATTGGGCGAGACTTTCTAGTCTATGGCCGCTCCTTTATGGTACTAGTTGTTGTTTTATCGAATTTGCTTCATTAATAGGTTCGCGATTCGACTTTGATCGTTACGGTTTGGTGCCAAGATCCAGTCCTAGGCAAGCCGACCTACTTATAACAGCCGGAACTGTGACCATGAAAATGGCTCCTTCTTTAGTAAGATTATATGAACAAATGCCGGAACCAAAATATGTAATTGCTATGGGAGCCTGTACTATTACAGGAGGAATGTTTAGTACAGATTCTTATAGTACCGTTCGCGGAGTAGATAAGTTAATTCCTGTGGATATCTATTTGCCGGGTTGTCCCCCTAAACCAGAAGCTATTATAGATGCTATAATAAAACTTCGTGAAAAAATAGCTCAAGAAATATCTGAAGATAGAAACGAGTTTCAACAAAAAAAGAGGTATTTCACTAGAAAGCATAGGTTTCATATTGGATCCAGTATTCTTATTGAAAATAAAGAGGATAAGTTTTTTAATCAATCTTATGAATCTCGTGAATCGATTTCAGAGATATCATACCCTTTGAAACATTTTAAAATACGAGAGTTTGCTGGCGAATGAATAATCGTTAGTAAAAAGTAACGAGCAGGAAATAAGTTTTGAAAATTCCATGAGAAATGTCAAATCCTTATACAGATACTTTGACAATAAATAGTAATCAAATGCAAGGTCGATTATCTGCTTGGCTAGCCAAGCATAAGTTAGCTCATAGACCTTTGGGTTTTGATTACCAAGGCACAGAAACATTACAAATCAAATCTGAAGATTGGCTCTCTATAGCCGTTGCTTTATATGTTTATGGTTTTAATTATCTACGTTCTCAGTGTGCTTATGATGTAGCACCAGGGGGTTCCTTAGCTAGTGTATATCATCTTACGAGAATAAAGGATAATGCAGATGAACCCGAAGAGGTGTGTATAAAAGTATTTGTCCCAAGGGAAGATCCCAGAATCCCGTCTGTTCTATGTATTTGGAAAGGTGCTAATTTCCAGGAACGGGAATCTTATGATATGTTGGGAATATTTTATGAAAGTCATCCATGTCTAAAACGTATATTGATGCCAGAAAGTTGGATTGGGTGGCCTTTGCGCAAAGACTATATTGCACCTGATTTTTATGAAATACAAGATTCTCATTGAGTGCAAAAAAATAAAAAAATAAATAGAATATATACATATTAATACATACTAATATAATATAATAAAAGAATAAAATTCATTAATTAAATTACATTTACTTATTAATATGGATGAAAAAATATAGCTTTGATATCAATTTTTATAATCTCGTGCTTGTACCTCTACACTACATTTGTCTAAGTCTATCTAAAATAAAAAAAGAAAAAAAGAACAATAAAGAATGGTCTCTTGTTAACCATATATAATTTATAGTGTAGTGTATAAATTATATGATTTGTGATTTGCTCTTTTAGGAATTATCCCTAATGCTGATACTATCAACGTAAGAATATTTATACTTTTAAAGAAAGAGGTTAGATTAATCTTTTGGTTAAGATTAACCTAAACCATTCCTTAAATTTCAAATATAAAAAAAAGTGCCGACTATTCAACAACTTATTAGAAACGTCAGACAGCCAATAAGGAATCGAATAAAATCTCCTGCTCTTCGAGGATGTCCTCAGCGTAAAGGAGTATGTGCCAGGGTGTATGTGCGACTCGTTTGGATCATAAGCTGAAACGGACCAGGAAATTTCTCTAACAAGAAAAAGTTTTCTTCTGTTCAAAAGTACAGATCTATCAGTTTCCTTGTACCGGGGAAAATGAAATTTATGGTTTAAATTGATGCAAATCCAATCACCTTGATGTCAGATGAAAAGCACTTCCTCATTGGGAGCGAATGGTCATCAATCCATTGAGCGAGGAAATAACGCAAATTGAAAAAACATAAATGATTATGTTTATATTGCTGCGAGAACGGACAAAAGGTCAGCTACCTTGCGAACTCTCACAAATAAATGTCGTTACTGTATCTATAAATCTTATCATGAGATTTTTTATTAATTCGGGGGGGGGGAGAAGAGTAGAGCTAGAGATGGTAAACTATACAAGTTACCAAATACTCATCTGATATCTTAGGGCTCCGGCGTATAGAGGGGACCTTACCGTTAGAGAAATAACCATAGAAACGAAGAAATCCATAATAAAAAGAAAAGAATGTATATGTATATTATATACATAGAATATATATATATATTTTTTTTTACTTAAATGCAAGGTCCAATCCCCTGCCTACTTGGAAGGTGCCTAACTGAAAGAAATTATGGTTGGGAAGGTTAGAGTAGCAAAAGCCATTGGAATCTATATTTTATACATTAGAAAAATCAGTTTTATTCTTTCTAAAAAAAAAATGATTGATCAAAAAATAGATTAGTCATTTATGAAGAATCAACTTCAATGACCAGAGTTAAACGTGGGCATATTGCAAAAAAACGTCGAAAAAAGATTCTTACATTTGTATCAGGCTCTCGGGGAGCCCATTCAAAACTTTTTAGGGCTGCTAACCAACAGAAAATGAGAGCTTTAGTTTCCGCTCACCGAGATAGAATTAAGCGTAAGAGAGATTTTCGTCGTTTGTGGATTACTCGGATTAATGCAGCATCCCGTGCTAATGGATTCTCCTATAATAAATTCATACAATTTTTATACAAAAGGCAGTTGCTTACAAATCGTAGAACACTTGCACAAATAGCTGTATTAAATAATAATTGCTTCTCTATGATGTTCAGAAATTCTCCGGTAAACTAAAGACAATACGAAAATGAATTCAGGATGACTTGGATAATGAAATTATTCATAAAATGAGTAATTCTTTTTATATTTATAATATTATTTAGAATATAAAAAGAAAAAAATCTGCGCTATCTTTGTTAGATATCCCAGCTCCAATTAAATGGAGGAGTCTTAGGCTCTAATTCTTTTTTTTTTCTTTTTTTTCTAAAGAAATTTTTTCTAAAGAAAAAAAGGGTATCAAAGATAGAATACGAGCTTGTTTAATAGCCCTAGCTATTAAGCGTTGTTTTTTCAACATTAATCGATTCCTTCGACGAGATAGTATTTTTCCTTGCTCGCTAATAAATCGACTAATTAAGCTAGTATTTTTATAATCCATTTGCTCTCCAGGCTGAATTGGAGATAAACGTTTTCGAAAAGACCGCTGATTTGGAGAAAATCGCTTAGATGCATTCCGAAAAGATGACTTAGATCTAAGTCTAAAAGATGACTTAGATCTATTTCTAAAATATGACTTAGATCTATTCCGAAAAGATGACTTAAATCTATTCCGAAAAGATGACTTAGATCTATTCCGAAAAGATGACTTAGATCTATTCGGAAAAGATGACTTAGATCTATTCCGAAAAGATGACTTAGATCTATTCCAAAAAGAGGACTTAGATCTATTTCTAAAAGATGGCTTATATGTATTCCGAAAAGATGGCTTCATTTTATTCATAGTTTGTTTTATGAACCTTTCAAATACTATTTATTTTATTTCAAAATATTTCCGAAAAGAAATATTGACAGTGACATATTTTTGTAATATACAAAGATAAAAAAATCAATATCTTTGATATTGATATATTTGTATTTCTGGGTATAAATGTTAAATTCAATCTATTTTTTTATTTCTCCATGAATGGTATGCTTGTAACAATAAGGACAAAATTTCTTTAATTCCAATTGATCAGGAGTATTGCGGCGATTTTTTCGAGTCGTATATCTTGAAATACCCGTTGATTTTTTTTCAACACTATTTTGTGTACAACTAGTACATTCTAAAGTAATTGTTACTCTTACATTTCCACCCTTGGCCATATAACTTACTTTGGGTATTGTATCTACTTCTTTTCTTTTCAATTTGGAAAAAAAAAGAGAAGAAAGAGAAAGGGATAGAAGTTGTCTAAAAATGATTAAAGATTTTATTACGAGAATGAATTAAGTAATAAAATCTTTAATTAAGATTAAAAAGTAGTTTACTATACTATTTGAGGAACTTTTGGATCTAGATTTTTACTTTTATCTTATCCTAACTTCACCCCCCTCTTGAATTCTAAATTCTAAAGAGATTGAATCTAATTTATTGTTCTTTATCCAAGAAGAAAAGGAAATGAATCTAACATCATTTTTTTCTTTAGGGTTCGCAGGAGAGGAAAATGAAAGTCAAAAAAAGGGAAAAGTCAGGGCATCTGGGAAAAAACGATTTATCTCAATTAATAAACCGGCTAAAAATCCCAAGCATAAAGTAGCTAACACAGGCGCTGTGGAAAGATATGTTTTTATATCTTGCATTGTTCGTAAGTTCTCCTTCTCAAGAATGATAGATATATTATATGGTCAACTACACCCGTAGTTTACGAGTAACTGCAAACAGATATTTGTATTTGCACAAATTCTTTTTTTTGTTTTAACAGAACATGTGATAGTAATCAAGTACTGTCAATAAATAGACATTTTATACATGATATCTTCCGTGTATACAGCCTATTCACGTGAGAATCAAGGCAGATAAATGTAGAAAACAAAAAAAATTGATTAATATAAAATATCGAATAAAAATACCCACGATTAAAAGGGATGTAGCGCAGCTTGGTAGCGCGTTTGTTTTGGGTACAAAATGTCGCAGGTTCAAATCCTGTCATCCCTACCTTTTTTCTTCTCCTATACTATAAAAGAAATAAAAAGTTGAGTGAATAATTATAGTTATTCAATGAAACATCGAATAATAAAATAAGTGATTGGGGCATACCACATGCAGACCCTTCTTTTCTTTCAAAAAAAGAAAAAGCGCTCTTAGTTCAGTTTGGTAGAACGCAGGTCTCCAAAACCTGATGTCGTAGGTTCAAATCCTACAGAGCGTGATCCTGCTTTTCTTGTCACTTAGACTGAAAAAGCTAATGGGATCTGATCCCTCAGAATCAGTAGGAGACCATATTTAGAATATGGTCCTAAATCAAATATCCAATTTATCGCCGCGTCGGTACTGTAAATATGCAGTTACAAATAATCCAGCCAAAGTTATAGGAATTAGACCTAACACAATTCCGGATAACAAAACTTCAATCATATTTTTTTTCTTAAAAAAGAATAGGTAAGGATTAATAGCTAATCTACATAGTACCTCAAATTTACTAGGAATCTCCATTCCTATTGAGATTTATTTTATTTCAAATAAGTTGTATACTGCTTAACCCGATGAATAAGACTGAGGTGAAAATAAGCAAAACTAATAAAAAACCAAAATAACTAATTATAGTAAGCATGGAAGAAATCACTGAAAAAAACAATGATTGATACGTATTGATTTGGCAGGCAATTACCTCAATTTATTACTCTAGGAGCAGAAAAAAAGAGTTTAAATAAATACAAAGTTTCAAAAAAGTCAAAATGAAATCATAAATAAAATAAATACCGATTGTGCAGTAATTTAACTAATGATTCTACTCCCTTTCTTATATTAAGAAAAATTATATTGCTATGTTAGAAGCAGGCTAGCTATACTTAGTATACTTCAAATATACCTTTGGTATCATATTGACAATCAAGCAAGGATTGTAGAAGATATCAGTAGTTTTCCATTTCCTGATCTCTTTCTTTCATGGGATCAATTTACCCTTGATTTTACAATACAATAATATAGGGAGCTTAGCATGTCTGGGAATACGGGAGAACGCGCTTTTGCTGACATTATTACTAGTATTCGATACTGGGTTATCCATAGCATTACTATACCTTCTCTATTCATTGCGGGTTGGTTATTTGTCAGTACGGGTTTAGCTTATGATGTATTCGGGAGCCCTCGGCCAAATGAGTATTTCACAGAAAGCCGACAAGAGGTTCCATTAGTCACTGGCCGTTTCGATTCATTAGAGCAACTCGATGAATTTACTAGATCTAGATCTTTTTAGGAGGTATTAATGACTATAGATAGAACCTATCCAATTTTTACAGTTAGATGGTTGGCCGTTCACGGGCTAGCTGTACCTACTGTTTTTTTCTTGGGGTCAATATCAGCAATGCAGTTCATACAGCGATAAACTTTATATAAACTAAATCACGGAGCTATTTATGACACAATCAAACCCAAATGAACAAAATGTTGAATTGAATCGTACTAGCCTCTATTGGGGGTTGTTACTTATTTTTGTACTTGCTGTTCTATTCTCTAATTACTTTTTCAATTAGGAACAGTAAGAATATTTTTTCTTACCCAATTCAATTTGCCAAGATCTAATATTTCTATGTATTATTATTATGTCTACTACTTAGAGACAATGTGAAAGGAAGTAATAGAAATGATCGATACCACCGGAAGGATCCCTCTTTGGTTGATAGGTACTTTAACTGGTATTCTTGTTATTGCTTTAATAGGTATTTTTTTTTACGGTTCTTATTCCGGATTAGGCTCTTCCTTGTAGCAAAAAAAATGTATTGTGCATCTAGAGGATATATTAGAATAAAAGTGAAACCTAAAAAATAAAGATAAGATCTTACCCTTCTTTGTGTTAAAAGAAAGGTAAGATCTTATCTTTACTTATTATTTTTTGTAAATTGTAGAAATGAATCTACAGTTTACAAAAATTTGAAAGAGAGAATTGGATCGATCCAAATAGAATGTGCTTTTTAATGGTTTTTTTACGCATCTGCATTTCTGCAATTTTTGTTCATATATATACTTAAATAGCATTAAGTACAAATAATATTTAGTGTATAACTAATAAACTAAATATTAGTTTAAGTTTGAAAAAACTATAAAAAGAACGAGCCGTTTCATTCAAACGTTTGTTTTGTGAAACAAACCCTGTTTGCTCGATGGGCATACCTTTGCTGCTCCTTTTCTCATTTCAGTCCATAAAAGGAGAAATGGAATTAGAAAACGAATGAACTTCTCTGATTTTGGCGAGATAATGGTAAAAAGTCAAAATCTATATTTTTTTGACTTTTTCAAGGAGTAAGATAAGTTCTAAAATAAGCGAAAATAGTAAGCCAAGATTACTGAATTCTCTCCTTCCTTCTATTTGTTTATTTGTTTTGAATATGATAAATCAGGGTGAGAAAAGATAACATGTATATAATATTTAATATATTGAATATTGCGCATAACTAGAGAACTAACTGTTTAACAAGTTTATTTCGGAATCACTCATTATCAAATATGTAAATATTATTTATATCTCCTCATTCTTCACAATCAATATATTCGAACAGAGGGAAGGGGCAAATGAAGGATTCCGAAAAAGTATGACTTTATTGTTGCAATTTTTATTTATATAATTGCATTAATCATTCATAAGATGGAGATTCAAATCTTTTATGCGCCTAAAAATTCATTTCGACCAATTGAACTTTCTCAAATTGTTTCTTTTTAAGAACCAGAAATATCTGTGCTAAAACGACAGATGCTAAGAATAATAAAAGACCTTGAACACGTAAAGGATCTTGAAGTACTATTTCTGCATTTTCCTGACCAAATCCACCTACATTAGGGTTATTCGTTAACGACTGATCCGCCTTGATGAATTCGCCTTCTGAAACAAGAAGTTCCGGTCCCGGAGGTACAAAGTCTACCACTTGTCGACCGTCTGATGGATTATCAATAGTTATTTGATATCCACCCTTTTCTTTACGTGCAATTTTACTTATTTTACCCGTTGCTGAAGCGTTGTACACTGTATTGTTGCTTTTGCTCCCATCGGGATAAATTTGTCCTCTTCCTCTATTACCACCCACATATATGGGGTATTTCAGGAAGTGAGCTGCTTTATTAGTAGCGGGATTTGGTGAAAGGATGGGAAACACAATTTCACTATATTTTTGACCAGGGACAGGACCTATTATTAGAATATTTTTTTGATTGGGACGATAGTTCTGAAAATAAAGATCACCTATTTTTTCCTTAATCTCAGGATAAATACGATCCGGAGGAGCTAATTCGAAACCTTCGGGTAAAATAAGAACAGCTCCTACATTTAAAGTTCCTTTCTTACCATTAGCAAGAACTTGTTTTATTTGCTTATCATAGGGTATTTTAACAACTGCTTCAAAAACGGTATCAGGAAGCACGGACTGTGGAACTTCAATCTCCACAGGTTTTTTAGCCAAATGACAATTGGCACATACAATACGCCCAGTTGCTTCTCGAGGATTTTCATAACCTTGCTGTGCAAAAATGGGATATGCATTTGCAATAGATGTGCGAGTCATTATATCTATCAATATTAAGGCGGAAATTGATTGAGCTATCAACTTTTTCATCCAGTCATCATAAGTTTTTCTATTTTGCATGGTTCAATTAATTGTTACAATTCTTTTATTTCAAATAAATGGTAGTAGGTAACTATGATAGTTACCTGCTTGCAATTTTGCTACTATATTAAACCTAAAGCTAAATAAATAAGGAGTATTGCCCTAAAAAAAGGGGGAGAAACCATTTGTTATTCATTTATCTTGTGATAAATTACTACAAGTGAAGGAGATATACGATTCAAACGACAGAAAATCCAATATTTGAAAATTGTGTCTAAGATGACTGGTAAAGTTGAACTAAGAACAGCTATTATTCGTTCGTTATGGGCAAATCCATAATTTTCGAAGATCCAAGTTATTATCAGTTTCCAACTAGGGGGCGAATGAAACCCAAGAAATAAATCGCTTGCTAAAATAATAAACGAAGCTTTCGTTGTATCGCTTAGGCTGTAGAAGATTTCTTGGATCCAAGAATTGAGAATACCAAGTTTCTTCTTACCCAGAATGAGACAAACACTTAAAAGAACCAAACCTATTAGATTTGCTAATAAATGTGAGATGATTTGGATACAATCTTGATTATATATCAAGACTAATTGGATCATTTTTTTCTGCATCTCTACACGAATATCTTGCGAATGCGTTTCCGAAGAATCTTCCATCATTATTTCTAACAGGAATAGTTCCTCTATTTTTTCAAATTTTCTTATAATGTCTTCTTCTTGTAAATAATCAAAAATTTTTTTTGATTGACCAGTATTCCACCAATTTGTAACCCAAGATTCTAAACCGTTCTGTAATGAAATTGAAATTCCCCAAGGCAATACTATTAAACATATAAGATATTGTAGAGAAGCTAATACTTTATATTTGGCAACTTCCAATTCGTGAATCGTTAACGAGCTCGATTGGCTCGTTAGCTCTGCCCAAAATCTGGACAAAGTACGAATTATAGAACGAGGTATGAAATCCATATAATGATCTTTTTCGTAATTCTTCGACCTCGAGAGAAAATCTCTTTCTTTCGGACGAGGGATGGTTTGTTTCGATTGAGAAGTAGAGTAGAAGGATCAATCCTTTAAAATCGCTTGAATCTGGACTAATTTTGAACTCTTGACCCGAAGAATTCCTTCAATTGGCAAATAAATTGAAAATAATACTCATTTTTTTTTCTTTGATACATATAGGAAATTATTTCTTCGAGCGCATATCTAAAAAAGTGTAAAAAACTATAGTCATTTACTTCATTGTATTCTTTTGAGATGTTATATCCGTATTTATTGAACCTTTTGTGCCTTTCTAGTAGATAAAGAATAATATTGAGTGTTTGCTAACTGCCAAAGAATATTATAGTTCCATAAGTAACATTTCGTGTTGGTGGAACATAAACTGACTATATGGTCTTCCCCCCTCATTTCAAAATCCTTCAATGGATACGCGCAAAAAACGGGCTAATTCGGCAGCTTTTTGTTCCATTTCACGCAGGGTCAAATTTTCTTCAGTACGAGTTAAGGGGATGTCTTGTTGGCCCTTTATTTCCATATAAATAACACGACGAGGAAATAGACCTTCTTGAACTTCCATTTTGATCGCCTGAATATCCTTCATAAGAAATTCAAGCAAAATACGACGATTTCTTCCGGGAAATCCCCAGCGAAAAAGGCATACAACTCCTTCTTTTTCATCAAACTTATTATAACCACTACCTACATTGCACAAAATAGTGCACCACAAATAAGAGCTAATGAACAGACCTGCAATCCCATAAAAACACATCACAATTCCTTGTGGAACAAAAAATATTTGCTGAGATGACAATAAGGGTATCAGGTTCCTACCAAGGTAACTTGAAATTCCGACCACAAAAAATCCTAGTGAACCTAAAAAGAGGAGACAAGCAAAAAAAAAATTGCTTATTTTTCGAGACCCTTTTATGGGTTCTATCCAGAGCCATTTGGATCGACTATTCATAACAAATTACGTCCTATTTAATTGAATTTGAGGGATTGAACAAATTTTGACTCCCACCTAGAAGTCATTCCCATAAATTGGCTATATTCATAAACTAGCCATATACATATAAGTATTTCACAAAAATAATATATCTCGATTTTATTATTCTTCTTTTTCCGTGCTATTTTTTTGTCTGTGCTTTTTTTAGCATGGAAATTTTGTCTTTAACTTATTGACTATCCAAATAATACTTGATTGTATCAGTCAAATAAAAATATCAATCTCTCTATTCAAATGTATATATAAGCATATTTTGAAGTAGAAGTAAGAAATTCACACACGGGTCTAATATGTCTTATACATATGATACCATATACATTTCTATTTTTGTTATTTATCATATATGAATAGATCTAAATAAAGATAAATATCTATTTAGATCTATTTAAAGAAGATTTTATCTTATATTAAAAAAAAATATATATATAATTATATTATGATATATTGATCAGATTCATAAAATTTCGTCATTTTGAATATAAAAATAAAGAAAAAGCATTGTAACTGCTGGAAAAAACAAGCCCACCAAAGGCACTAAAAGAGAGGGGAAGTTGTTTATTATCATATCAAAAGTATATTAAGTATTTAATTTAGTATTTTTTTCTATTACAAAAATAGATTATAAGATCAAATGAGTGATAGGACCAAATAAGCGGACGTGCTTTTCTTCGTAAAATACCTAGTTTTGTAATTTATTTCTTTACTTTGTTTGATACAAAACAAATGGGACCAATTACCACATTGTATATTGGTACATATAAATGATAAAATAGATCCGATTCTCAATTCTATCTTTTGAAACTGTTCTATTAATAGATAGATGTTCACCTTTGAGACAAAGGTCTAATTCCATAGCATAATCTGTCTCTAATGCGAGAAAATTACATAGTGTCTACTTTTTCTGATAAAGGGGTATTTTCATGGGTTTGCCTTGGTATCGTGTCCATACCGTCGTGTTGAATGATCCTGGCCGGTTAATCGCTGTGCATATAATGCATACAGCTCTAGTTTCTGGATGGGCCGGTTCGATGGCTCTTTACGAATTAGCAGTTTTCGATCCATCCGATCCTATTCTTGATCCAATGTGGAGACAAGGTATGTTCGTTATACCTTTTATGACTCGATTAGGAATAAAGGATTCATGGGGTGGGTGGAGTATAACTGGAGAAACTATATCAAATCCAGGTATTTGGAGTTATGAAGGTGTGGCCGGGGCACATATTGTGTTTTCTGGCTTGTGCTTTTTAGCAGCTATCTGGCATTGGGTATATTGGGATCTAGACGTATTTTGTGATTCCCGTACAGGAAAACCTTCTTTAGATTTGCCTAAGATTTTTGGCATTCATTTATTCCTCTCAGGAGCCGCTTGTTTCGGATTCGGAGCATTTCATGTAACGGGTTTGTATGGCCCTGGAATATGGGTGTCTGATCCTTATGGACTAACTGGGAAAATACAACCTGTAAATCCGGCATGGGGAGCTGAAGGTTTTGATCCTTTTGTTCCGGGAGGAATAGCTTCTCATCATATTGCAGCAGGTATATTGGGTATATTAGCAGGTCTATTCCATCTCAGTGTTCGTCCCCCCCAACGTTTATACAAAGGATTACGTATGGGGAATATTGAAACTGTCCTCTCGAGTAGTATTGCTGCTGTGTTTTTTGCAGCTTTCATTGTGGCCGGAACAATGTGGTATGGTTCCGCAACCACTCCGATCGAATTATTTGGTCCTACTCGTTACCAGTGGGATCAGGGATACTTCCAACAAGAAATAGATCGACGGGTTCGTGCCGGTCTGGCTGAAAATCTAAGTCTATCAGAAGCTTGGTCAAAAATTCCTGAAAAACTTACTTTTTATGATTACATTGGGAATAATCCAGCTAAAGGGGGGTTATTCAGGGCGGGTGCAATGGACAATGGAGATGGAATTGCTGTTGGTTGGTTAGGGCACCCTATTTTCAAAGATAAAAAGGGACATGAGCTTTTTGTACGTCGTATGCCTACCTTTTTCGAAACATTTCCAGTCGTTCTAGTAGATGAAGAAGGAATTGTGAAAGCCGATGTCCCTTTTAGGAGAGCAGAATCAAAATATAGTGTTGAACAAGTAGGTGTAACTGTTGAGTTCTATGGTGGTGAACTTGATGGAGTTAGTTTTGGTGATCCTGCTATAGTCAAAAAATATGCTAGACGTGCACAATTAGGTGAAATTTTTGAATTAGATCGTGCTACTTTGAAATCGGATGGTGTTTTTCGAAGTAGCCCAAGGGGTTGGTTTACTTTTGGGCATGCTACATTTGCCCTTCTTTTCTTTTTTGGGCATATTTGGCATGGTGCTAGAACTCTATTCAGAGATGTTTTTGCCGGTATTGATCCGGATTTGGATTCTCAAGTAGAATTTGGGGCATTCCAAAAACTGGGAGATCCAACTACTAAAAGACAAGTAGTATAATATGATATTGCTCCGCTTGTTAATGCAATATTGAGAATTTGCATCTCAGGAATTAAAATCTTTTGCTTTTGATTCCACTTTTTTATAAAAAATGTTGTAATTAGTACGAAAGCTATCTCTATTAATTATAAACTACGATCGAATCTATGGAAGCATTGGTTTATACATTCCTTTTGGTATCGACCTTAGGGATCATTTTTTTCGCTATTTTCTTCCGAGAACCCCCCAAAGTTCCCGATAAAGGGGGAAAATAATTTCCTATTTTTCTAATCTTCTTTCTTACTTAAAAAAGAAAAAAAAGATCTTCCCGATCGGGAAGGTCTTTTTTTAAACTAGTCCTCGTGCTCTTCAAAAGGATCTCGAAGTTGTTCAGAAGGTTGCCCAAAGGCGGTGTATAGGGCATAACCGGTAAAGCTAACAAGTAAACAAGATATGGAGATAGCGAATAAGGTTGCAGTTTCCATTGGTAGGTAATCCTATGTATGTATATATACATAATAGTATACAAAGTTTATTAGATCTCAACCAATACTCTTTTTTTTATGGCTACACAGACCATTGATGATACTTCCAGAACCGGACCATTACAAACTACTGTAGGAAATTATTTAAAACCACTTAATACAGAATCTGGTAAAGTTGCTCCCGGATGGGGAACTACTCCTTTTATGGGCATTGCAATGGCTCTATTTGCAGTATTCTTATCTATAATCTTGGAGATTTATAATTCTTCCATTTTATTAGACGGAATTCCAGTTAGTTGGATCTAGAAAAACTACCCGGATCCCGAGTTCACTCAAAACAAAAATAACTAAAGAAGAATTTTGAATAGCTTTCATTTTTAGGTTATGACGTTCTGGTAGTTTGATCGTGTAATTTCTTTTAATTTAAGGTTTTTGGAATTATGGGTGTGCGACTTGTTAAAATTGATCTCTATTCTAGTACAGAAAACCGGTCTGTTGTCTTTTAGAAAATAAAGACGGTTCTCCTACCTCGTTAGATATTGCTCTAATAGTTCTTTAATAGTTAATATCCGGAGCACGAGGTATAATAATTCAATAAAATCTGAACTATGGTTTATGCCTGTTTTTAAGACCTCGTGACCAAGCTTATCAATAATTTGATAGAACTATGATAATAAATTGAGAGATCTATGTTCCTCTTTATACGGATGCTGACCAAAGAATGAGATAGTATTCCATTTTTATTAGTTAGTATAGTGAGTAACAATGAAATGGAAAGGTTCTAACCCATAAAACCTTTTTGAGTATTCAAAAAATTATCGGGGTGAAATGAAAGTCTGGGGTTTAGATTTATTCATCTATTGAGTTGAGATCTCGACAAGATAATTCCTATGGATCGTCCATACTAGTTATTTTCTTTTATATCACGAATAGGATAAAAGATCGTTCAAAAGGCCTATAGCGATGTATTTTGCATAAGAATGAGCCAACTTGAAATTTGAGCATTATCACTATGAGGTTTTCTTCCTTCTTATTGTAGGAAATCATGGATTATTCTGAATCCTCTTCCTTCATACAAAGAAAGTAAATATCATATCTATCAAGTATTTTTTTTTTTTTTTACAAACCATGTACTTTGTTCAAAAAAAAGTATTTGAGTGTTCTTGTTTAAGCCGTATGAAAATAAATTTTCATATACGGTTTTCAGAGGGGGGATTTGAGTTTACCTATCTCAATAAAGTATACGATTGGTTCGAAGAGCGTCTTGAGATTCAGGCGATTGCGGATGATATCACTAGTAAATATGTTCCTCCTCATGTGAATATATTTTATTGCCTAGGGGGAATCACACTGACTTCTTTTTTGGTACAAGTAGCTACCGGTTTTGCTATGACTTTTTACTATCGTCCCACCGTTCTAGAAGCTTTTGCCTCTATTCAATACATAATGACTGAAGTGAACTTCGGCTGGCTAATCCGATCGGTCCATCGATGGTCAGCAAGTATGATGGTTTTAATGATGATTTTACATGTATTTCGCGTTTATTTAACAGGTGGATTCAAAAAACCTCGTGAATTAACTTGGGTTACGGGTGTAATTCTAGCCGTATTAACCGTATCTTTCGGTGTAACCGGTTATTCTTTGCCCTGGGATCAAATTGGTTATTGGGCAGTCAAAATTGTGACCGGTGTGCCTGAGGCCATTCCGTTAATAGGAACTCCTTTGGTAGAGTTATTACGCGGAAGTGCTAGTGTGGGTCAATCTACCTTAACCCGTTTTTATAGTTTACACACTTTCATATTACCCCTTCTTACTGCTGTATTTATGTTAATGCATTTTCTAATGATCCGCAAACAAGGTATTTCAGGTCCTTTATAAAAAGGAAATATACATTTTGTATCAGTATTAAAAACCTATTATTTTTCGATATATCATTGCCGCGAAAAACATGTTTCTCGGATTTCTCCTTTCAATGATTAAGTATATTAAGTATATTGAATAAGTAAGTATATTTAATACAAAGAATTGAAGTAGATACTCATCTTAAATGGAGAAAATGGATTATGGGAGTGTGTGACTTGAACTATTAGTTAGGCCGTGCAGATCAATTTTAGGATCTGCCATATAAAGATTCCGATCGAAATGTGTCTCTGTCCCAATTTTCTTTCCAAAAATAAGAGGTTTAGAACCTGGGTAAAAGGCGAACACTTTGTTGTGTGTGTTATAAGAGAGTTATTTCTATGATCGAATCCGAATTAGGCTCCGTGAGATCCAGATAATAGTAATAGCATTTAATAAGTAAAATTTATTACTTCAATTTATCCTTTGCTTTTCATAGTATGAAAATGCATGCATTTCCCTTGCGTTTTTAATACGGTAAATTATCGGAGTAAAGGGAGGGGTCTAAAGAAGGAAAAAGGCCAGATCAGTAACAAGTCAATACCTTGTATGCAAAATACATTGTATGCAAAATACATTGTGAGGGTCTAGATAAACACAGATTACAAGGAATAAGATGATCCAAAAGGCATATTGATCATGATCAAATTTGTGAGCTTACTTGGGTACTGAGCATACGAAAAAAGAAAAAGAAAATTATGAATTTTCTATAGATCTTCTTAGTTATACTTATTATAACGATACGTCGTTCATCATTTTTATTTCAACTATTGCTCGAGCCGGATGATCAAAATTGACATGTCCGGTTCTTTCGGGGGATAGATTCATTCATAAAAATCTACTTATCCCAATAACAAAGAAACCTGACTTGAATGATCCTGTATTAAGGGCTAAATTAGCTAAAGGCATGGGACATAATTATTATGGCGAGCCCGCTTGGCCCAATGATCTCTTATATATTTTTCCAGTAGTCATTTTTGGTACTATTGCATGTACCGTAGGTTTAGCAGTTCTAGAACCATCAATGATTGGTGAACCGGCAAATCCATTTGCAACTCCTTTGGAAATATTACCCGAATGGTATTTTTTCCCCGTATTTCAAATACTTCGTACAGTACCTAATAAATTATTAGGTGTCCTTTTAATGGCTTCAGTACCTGCAGGACTATTGACAATCCCTTTCTTGGAGAATGTTAATCAATTTCAAAATCCATTTCGTCGTCCAGTAGCTACAACAGTATTCTTAATAGGTACTGCAGTAGCTCTTTGGTTAGGTATTGGAGCAACGTTACCTATCGATGAATCTTTAACTCTAGGTCTTTTCCAATTTGATATAAATTAGAATATCTTAATATAGGAGAGGAGAAAAATCTTTTGTTTATATATATCTAGGGAGTAGTTGTTTTAAGATAAATGGTCTCTCCCTAGATATATGTAAGATGCTTTCTAATATTGTTACAGAATAGTCAAAGAAGAAAGGTAATGAATGGGGAGAAAAAATAGAACTATTATAAATCTAAACCGGATTCCCCGGTGAATCAATTCCAATATTTCGCATCAATTCCAATATTTCTTTAACAGATTGTTCCCCAAGATGTTTTATTTTCATTAAATCTTCTCCACTGTAATTCAAAAGGTCTGATACTGTATTTATATTTGCCTTTTTGAGGCAATTATATATCCTAGTAGAGAAGTTTAATTGGTCAATATACATTTGAGTGAAAACTATTCTCTTCGTATCAGTCGATGTATGCGAAATAGGTAAGGAAGGAGTAATATTGTCGCTTAGACTGTTTGTTCCATCGCTGTTCTCTTCCTTTGCATTTAGAAAGGGAAGGAAAAAGTCAATTAATTTACGAGAAGTTTCATAAAGTGCTTCTTTAGGAGCTAATCCTCCATTCGTCCATATTTCAAGAAATAAAATTTCTTGTGTCTCATTTCCGCTCCAATAGGAGTGAATACTGTAATTTACATTTTGAACAGGGACAAAGACAGCATCTATAGGAAAGACAAAGGCAGCATCTATAGGAAAAATTTCATCCTTAGAATTGGAATTATTTGGATTTTGGATAATATATCCGCGGCCTTTTTCAATTTGTAATGATATATCTAAGGTAATTGATTTTTTTATGTTAGCTATATGTTGTGTAGTATCAATTATTCTCACAGAAGGTGGTAGTATGATATCTTCAGCGGTTACTTTTTTTGGTCCGACAACATGGATAGATCCTTCTCGAATTCCGTACGCATCACTTCGAAGTACAATTTCTTTCAGATTCATCAAAATTTCATGTATTGATTCTTCAATACCTATTATCACGGAATATTCGTTTGATATATTGTGAAATTTAGCACGTGTGATACATGTTCCTTCTACTTCTCCAAGTAAAACTCTTCTTATTGCACTGCCTATTGTATTAGCTTGACCTTTGCGAAGCGGAGATAGAGTGAAACGACTATAATGAAAACGCTTACTCTCTGTTCTGGATTCGATGCACTTCAATTCTGGTATCTTTATTGAGACTGATATTTCATTCTGATTCATAATATTATTTTAATAAATGATTTAATCATTTCTTTCTCTTTCAATTTATTCAATTCTTACACACGTCTCCTTTTGGGAGATCTACATCCGTTATGTGACACAGGAGTTACATCATATATATTATTTATTTCTATACCACTTTGAGAAATGGTTCGCAATGCTGTTTCTTTACCCGGACCAGCGCCAGTTAGCATAACTTTTGCTTCTTTCAAAAGACCTTGATTTACTAAGGCATCAACAACATTTTCTGCTGCAATCTGAGCAGCAAATGGTGAACGTCTTTTTGTACCTTTGAATCCGCAAGCACCGGCAGAAGACCAAAAAACCGTTTGCCCTTGTGTATCTGTAACAGTAATAATGGTATTGCGAAAACTTGATCGAATGTAAATAACTCCTTTCAGTATTCGATGTTTAGTTTTACGTGACAAAAATCTTCTTGTAGCTCTACGTGGCACATATTTTCTTCTAGTTTTTGACACAAATTTTTTCGTATTTTTTGACACAACTCTTCTCTTCTTATAATTTTTGATAAATTTTGATATTTTTAAGTAAAAAAAAAAATAATAATAAATATCAAATAAATAATATATATATTAAATATGTATTATAATATGTATATTAATTTGATGCCGAAATTTATTTATTCTATTTTAGAATTCCTTTATAAATGATAATTATCCCTGTTTTTGTTTATGCCTCGGATTGTAACAAATTACAACAAGGCGTTTCCGTCTACGAATTAGGCGGCACTTTTCGCAAAGTTTGCGAACAGAAGCACGGATTTTCATATTTGTGGTCCTTTTTTTAAATGCTAAAATCTTTTGTTAATGGGCCTCATCGGTAGCATCATCATCCTTTCGTTTGACGGGATGTCTATATATTATACGTCCTCTGCTTAAATCATAAACAGATAATTCAACTCTCACTCTATCTCCCGGTACTACTCGTATTGTTCGACATCTCATTTTACCCGATATAACCGTTAAAACATCTACATCGTTATCTAGATGGACTAAGAACATAGCATTAGGATATGCTATGGTAACTACGCCATCAATAATAATAAAATTCTTTTTGGTACTCATTTTTCTTAATTTTTAACCATAATATATTAACTTAACTTTGTTATTAACTATGACATTATATTTATAATGACATTAGATTTATAAAAGAACATTACATTAGATTTATAATGACATTATATTTATAATGACATTAGATTTATAAAAGAACATTACATTAGATTTATAATGACATTATATTTATAATGACATTAGATTTATAAAAGAAAGGAATAATTTCTTTATTTTAAAGACGTTTCATCAATTTTTTGATTTTTTTATGAATATCTTCTTTTTATCAGCTCTTACTACTTAAAAATATTCATTGAATATTATTGAATTCTTTCCAAATTTCTGACACTGAACAATCAATTATTATCAACAATCTCTTTTGTTAATATTATTTCTTTTTTTGGCAGTATTGCAATATTGGGGGCAAAAATGCAATTTAGGCATTTACTTTTTGTTTTGGAGTTACCAAAAAATACATAATAATTCCCCTCCTATTTTTTTTTGTCGAGCTTCTCGATCAGTCATTATTCCTTGCGAAGTAGAAAGGATTGCAATCCCCATTCCACCTAAAACTTTAGGGATTTCTCGATAATTAGAATAGATTCTCAGACCAGGTTTGCTAATACGCTTTGAAGCGGTTATATATCTCTTTTGCGTCCTTCCCCTAGATTTTGAAGTTAAAACAAAAAAAGATTTTTTACCTTCTCTATGTTTCCTAACATCCTCTATAAAACCTTCTCGTAGAAGAATCCTTGTGATGTTCTCGGTAATAATAGTAGCTGCTACTCGAACTGTTTTTTTTTTTACTATGTCAGCATTTCTTATATAAGTCATTAGATTAGCAATAGTATCATTACCCATGACGAACTAATTCTTAAGAATTTACAAGCTAAATATAAAGGCATGTTTATCTTTTTTTAAGAATATGCCTGACATTATTTCTACATTATTTATCAGTATTTATAGTACTTCAGGAGCTAATGAGATAATTTTGGTTAAATTAAATTCTCTCAACTCCTCAGTAACTGAACCAAAAACTCGACTTCCTCTTGGATTTCCTTTCTGATCAATGACAACTGCTGCATTGTCATCAGATCGTATTATCATTCCATCAATACGTTTAAGTTCTTTACACGTACGTATAACTACGGCTCTAACTACTTCTGATTCTTGCAGAGGCATATTAGGTGCTGCTTCTTTAATTATAGCGATGATAATATCGCCAATATTAGCGGTGTTACGATTACCTGCTCCTAGCACTCGAATACACATTAATTTTCGGGCTCCACTGTTGTCTGCTACATTCAAGTAAGTTTGGGACTGAATCATTTTTCCTCCAATCTTATCAATTAAATGATCTTTTTCTGCCAGAAATATCTCTTTGGTTCGGCATTATTTACGCGAACTAGTAATAAATTGAGTATGTATAGGCATTTTATATGCAACGATTTGAAAAGCTGCTCTAGCTATAGTCTCTGATACTCCACTTATTTCATAAAGTATTCGACCTGGTTTGACGACGGATACCCAATATTCCGGAGATCCCTTGGCTTTCCCCGAACCCATACGTATTTCTGCAGGTCTCGTTCTAATAGGTTTGTCGGGAAATATACGTATCCATATTTTTACGCCGCGACGGGCATAACGAGTAATTGCTCGTCGTCCTGCTTCTATCTGCCCAGATGTGATCCAAACAGGTTCCAATGCCTGAAGAGCAAATCTACCAAAACAAATGCGATTACCCCGAGAAGATATTCCCTTGATTCTTCCCCTATGTTGGTGACGAAATTTCGTTCTTTTTGGGTTCTAGTCGATGGTTGTATATGTATAATATAATACTATTTGAATTCCATCTCTATTTCAGAACCGGATATGAAAGTTTCTTCTCATCCGGCTCCTTGTGAAGAATCTATGGCAAATTTGGATCGATCATAAATAGTGAGGTCCTAGGAATAAATCTGTATTTACTCATTACACGTATATTATTTAGAATAATATGAGGATACAAATACCTCTATATGCCCAATAAGTATCTTACAGGCGAATATTAACTCTAAGTTATTTGGGGTTGACTTATTGACTCCAATGAAATATATTCTTTATTGGTTTATTTCGCCATCCTATCCAATGACTGATTAAGATTTCTATATGATCTTATGCAGTCACAGGTTCCATCGTTCCCATAGCTTTCAAATGGCTGCTTAGGTATACCCTCTGCAATGGAGCTCTTACTTATATTTATTTAATTACAAGAATCAATTTTCTTAGTTTCCATTGATCCGAAGCTCTTTTTATAAAATGAATATAAATAATCAGGATAATTCTTATGCTTTATCACACTGCTCTTTGGGGGTGATTTATGAACCATACAATACTGTAAGGAAGAAGATTTAATTTTCTCTTTTTCTCCTTCCTTTTTTCTTTTCTTGTATTACCTAAAGACTCTTTTTCTCTTTACGAGAGATATAGGTTTGTCTCTTCGTGGAAAAAAGTCTTTCGTTCATTTGATAGAACTATCTCTATTTTAGAGTGAAATAACTAGCTTATTGGATCTTAGTAATTAATGATAAAACAAATAAATATACTAGAGACCAATTTGTTCTTATTTGGAGTTCTCTATCATTTTAGAAAAGAAGCAAAAGCTTGATCTCAACGAGTCGCACACTAAGCATAGCACTGCTCCAAGATGTTTCATTATTTTGATTTGATCTTATAGAATTTAAGATTTATGATTGGTTAGATTATAGAAAGATATTGCTCATCTTAAACAAAGATCCAAATTTTGATCCCCAATACTCCATAGACGGTTTGAACCGCATAATAACAATAATCAATTTTAGCTCGAAGGGTCTGTAGGGGCACTCTACCTTTCATAGCCGATTCTTTTCGGGCTCTCTCAATTCCGTTAAGACGCCCTTTAATTTTTATTTTAACACCTTCTACATCTGCCTTTTCAGCCAGTTGAATAGCTTTTTTCATTATTTTTCTTATTTCAACTCTCTCCTTTAGTTGTAGAGCAATATATTCCGCAAGAATTTTGGGTTCTCTATAAGGTTTATCCACTTTTTCTATAGAAATGACAAGTTTTCTATTTACAGAATTAAGCATACTTTGTACAAGCATATTTTGTACTTCCTTTCTTAATCCCTCAAATTCTTCTTTTTCTTCATATATTTTTCTTTTTCTTGGCCCTTTTTTTTCAATAAACAAATCGACAAATGCAATATATATATTTACCGAAATCAATTCGGTCTGTTTCAGAATCTCTATACGTGTAATTCCTCCATAACTAGAATTGGAGAAACTTTTGATATGTTGTACATAATTTTCAATGCAATTATATATTCTCTCATCTTCTCGTAGATCTTCGGAATAATCCCTTTCTTCAAACCAAAGGGAACAATGGTTTTGAGTAAAACCAAGTCTAAAACCAAGTGGATTTATTTTATTTCCCATACATATTTTTTTTTTTAATACTTTTTTGCAAGTAGTAGTATATTTGCGGCATAAATGGATTATGCTTCCATCTATTTGGATATTTTGTTTCTATTTTTTGACCTGACCATAATTGAGTTATAAATAGAAATCGGTAATGTCTCTTTCTGTAATGTCACTGTGACCTGAAATACAGAAATCCAACGATGTATCGTAAAACAATGTAATACTTATATGACAAGTGGATTTCTGTATTGGATAACCACGACCCCGAGCTCTAGGTCGAAATCTTTTCAAAATAGGACCTTCATTCACTTCAGCGGCAAGGACAGCTAAATAGCACTTATGTATACCCATAAATGAGTATGCATTTTGGGCTGCAGAAACAAGTACTTTGTATATGGGCTCACATGCTCTATAATCCATGAAAGTCAGTATCACAAGTGCCTGTATATAGGTAGAATTACGAAGTAGATGGGCTACTCTACGTGCTTTAGTAGAAGACATACGTACATGTTTAGCTACAGCTCGTATTCTTATATTTGAATTTATAATATTTGAACTTAAATCCCTATTTTGAAATATAAATTTCATCTTCATCCTCCATAATGAATTAAATTAATGTATACTATTTACAACGATACTTTTTTATCGTTTCTCTCTCTTTTTTTTCTTTTATTGCTTTTCTATTATTTTTTTTTCTTTTATTGCTTTTCTATTATTTTTTTTTTTTTTTATCGTTTTTCGATTTTTTATCCTTTTTCGCATGTCCCTGGAAAATGGAAGTAGGTGCAAATTCTCCTAATTTGTGGTTTATCATACTATTTGTTATAAATATGGGTAAATGTAACTTTCCATTATGAACAGCAATGGTATGACCAATCATTGCGGGTACAATGGTAGATCTCCGGGACCAGGTTACTATTATCTTCTTCTCTTTATTCATGTTTAGCTTTTCTATTTTACTTAACAAATCATTAGATACAAAAGTATTTTTTCTTAGTGAACGTGCCATGGTTAATTACCTTTCTTTTTATTGATAGAAAATCAAAATGGATTTACAACTATTCCTACTTACGTCGACGAAGGATTGAAACATCGCTATATTTATTTATCTTCCGACTCTTTCTTCCAAGTGCGCTATAGCCCCAAGGGGTCAGGGGTTTTTTTCTGCCGATTGGAGCTCTTCCTTCACCACCCCCATGAGGATGATCCACAGCATTCATAACTATTCCTCTTACTTCAGGACGTTTACCCAGCCAACGTTTTGACCCAGCTTTACTTAAAGTTCTATTTTTCCATTTAACGTTGCCTACTTGTCCAATTGTTGCTGAGCAGTTCTCAGATATTAAACGAACCTCCCCAGATGGTAATCTTAATGTGGTCAATCGGCCTTCTTTTGCGATCAATTCTGCCACAGCACCCGCTGCTCTAGCTAATTGTCCGCCTTTTCCGACTTGTACTTCGACATTATGTATAGTCGTGCCTAAAGGTATATTGGTTGAAGTAGACCTTTAATTTGTCTTGTCAAAATCCCTTCCCAAACTGTACAAGCCTCTCTCAGGGCATACAGCTTTCTGGATGTGAATAAATATTATTATTAATATATTTTATATATAGATTTAAGATGAAGGGCATACTTTCAATTCCTTATGTCCTTATTCTGTACATCCTAGGTTTTTTTATTCCATCATCTGGCTTATGTTCTTTTTTCATGTAGCATTCAGAATGAATGACTTTATCAAATTACGTTAATGCTTTCGCATCTTCCGGATAACGTAGGAGGCATTTGAAATAGAAATTTTCTTTTTTAGAAAAAAAAATTTTCACTGTTCAGCTTCGAATCTGCCTTTGACCATCAAATCAAATGTGAGTTACTTGTCTTTCTCTTCATAACAAGGGTTCCTTTACCTTAGTTGTTTCTGCTTCAGACAATTAAGTCTTCTCCATATTATCATATCTCTGGAGTCAATAATTAATTCCAGAAACTATTGAACTCAATCACCCGCTGCTCTTTATCCTCAGTTTCCCTTTGGGATTGATCCCATCAAAGTATTCTAGTTGGATCAGTGATAGATTTTAAGGTTTTGCTGTAAACCCAATCGGTTATTTCCGATTACGTAAATTAATAATTCAAACCGCACTCAAAGGTAGGGCATTTCCCATTGATATGGGAGCTCTTGGACCGGAAAGAATAGTATCTCCAATCATAATCCCTCTCGGATGCAAAATATATGTCTTTTTACCATTTCTATAGTGCACAAGACAGATATATGCACTTCTATTAGGGTCACTCTCTATTGTTACAATTTTTCCCAGTATGTTTTTTTCACTCCGTCGAAAATCAATTTGACGATACAAACGCTTGTGACCTCCTCCTCTATGACGTATGGTAATAATTCCACTGTTATTACGACCTTTGCCACAACGATGCCGGCCGGAAGTCAATTTCTTTTGTGAATGAGATTGGACTTTTTCATCAAAACTTGATAGAGATTTATCACGTGTGCCCGGAATAAAAGTCCTGTACGAACCGGTGTTCATGTTTGACAATTAAATAAGTTTCATTTTGAAGGAAAAAGTGGAATAGAATAACCTGGTTTTAGTGTAATAATCATACGTTTATAATGCATTCTATGTTTTATTATTTGTTTTCTATTTCCTCTTTTTTCTTTCTTTTGCGGAGGTCGATAACTATTGACTCCTATTACTTTAACATTAAAGAAAAGTTCAATCCAATTTTTGATCTTTGTTTTATTCGATCCCGAATTGACATTGAAAATATATTGATTTTTTTCAAATAGATTAACACTTTTCTCTGTAAGTACTAAATCTAGACATTGAACTTCATACATAAATATTTATCCTTTACTATCATTTATAAATAAAATACAAATGCCTATATCCACCTTTATTAATAGTTCAATAAATATAATTATACTATAGTTGTATATGATACAATAGGACTACATATAAAATGATGTTTTTAAGATATTCTGATTTGGGTAACCGGGTTCTATTGAATTGAAAAAGAAAAAATGTTTCTTACGTCTATTAGATCGATTAATGTAAATTATATAATAATAAAAATATATTTATATAAATGATATCTATAAGGCGGCATAAATCGATATGAATATTTTAATATTCTATCCGATCCACTTTCTCTTCCACTATTTAACTATATATATTGTAAACTATATATATTATAAAATATTCCATGAAATTAGAATTAGCTTCTTGGATGCCTTGATGGTGAAATGGTAGACACGCGACACTCAAAATGTCGTGCTAAACAGCGTGGAGGTTCGAGTCCTCTTCAAGGCATACATATCCTCTTCAAGGCATGCATATTGTAATGCCTATTGAATGAGAAATTCAATTGCAATTGTTAAATCGAATTGAAATAATATCAATTCGATTTGATTTTTTCATAATTATTGTTTGTTTTGACGGTTTTGCAAAATCCGGACCGATCGAATTTGAACAAATAATATATATAGAAAGAAGAAAGAAGCAACATGAAATAGTTTTTTTCGGAATAAAAAGTGTAAGAGTAAAGTATACTACGTATAACCTAAATTAAAATAAAAAAAGAGTAAACATAGTAGAGAATATCTCATCAAGTTCAAGAGAACTGACTTGACTCATTATTACTAAGCTTACTCTTACATAAAATATAAATTTATATTGATATTAATTAAAGATCTAGGCTTTTTTATTCTTATTAAATCCTTCCGCTAATAAGCAATCAATGGCATTCGTAGAAAGCCATTTTGTTTTTAACAATGTATCGATCATTTGTTTAAATAACATTCTATTAGAGAAGAATAAATTTGATAAATATTCATAACTTTCGGATAGAGTATTATAAATAAGGGATTCATTAGACAATAAATCTATATTTTCCCTTTCTCCCTTGAGCAAACGTTGTTTAAATTTATCATCCCGTGTTTTTTCACGGAACCAACGTTCACTTATCACCGATTGGCGATAGGGTAATACACGTCTCAATCGGATACCAATTTCTTGAAAGCGTTTGAAATTTTCAAAATGTTCTTTTTTTTCCATTTTAATGTTAAGAGGTAAATCGTCATCATTAGTCTGAATTTTCATTCCTAGGGCTATTTTTCTCACCTTTTTACGCTTTAGAATAGCCTTTAACGTTTTTTTAATACTGACATTTAGCTCTCTTGTTGAAGAATAAGTAAGATAAATACTCTTCACAAGTTCTTTAGAAACAAAAAGTTCTCTTCGTTCAAAAGCAGAATGCTTATTTAGAAAGCGAATACTCACGGGATCCCAAAGAAATCGACGAGCTAGACAGATTACTGGGGTATTTAAAGGTTTATACTCCATTGCATACTCTTCTGTGTCAAATTGATATATTCCCATCCTTTGAAACTTTTTGTATAAGAATTTTGCTTCCCAGAAAGCAGCTGTCTTTCTTTCTAGAATATCGTCCTTCCCACCATAAAGAGGCTGTAAGTCGGGGCCAGACATCAGAAATTTCTTCCAATACAAGCTAGAAAGACGGGTTGGTCTTTCTTTAAATCTTCCAAACAGATGAAGATAATCCAATAATGGATTTTCTATTGTTATATCTTTGATATGCTCAAATCGATTGCTACGAATAAAACTAAAACGCCAGGTCCTAGAATCACAAACTATAGGAGTTTCCTCCTCTTCTCCGTAGGAATTTCTTAATTCTTTAGATAAAACGATTTTATCTAGTATAGAAGATAATCCTTTTTGCATCGTATCTTTTTTGAACTGAGGAGCAATTGTGATGTAATCAGAATTACCCCGATATATTGCCAATGATGGAAACTCTTCCAGAAGACCCTGTAAAAGACTCGAAGCTAGAATGAAATCATTTTCAATGAAAGGATCAAAAGGACTCCAATTCTCTCTATTTGATTCCGATAAAAACCAACAATCTTGCGCTACTGATCCGGCCAAGCAACCCAAAATATGATAGAATACGGTGAACTCTTTCGCAGCTGTTCCGGCAATTGAAGGTTCTAAATACCATTGATGCAAATAGTTTGCCCTTCGACCCTGGAAATCTAGATTAAGCCGTAAGGAATTTTTTAAATACGTTAGTTTATTTTGTATAATGGCTTTTCCTATCTTATAGGGAAGTCCTTGAAAAAATTCACTGAATTTCAGATTATAATTGCAAGGACCCCAATTTGATCTATACAAAGCTACTCCAATTATATCATTGTCTATAGCTGAAGTATTTTGGCTCATGCTAATTAGAAATATTTCATCAGCAAGTTTTGCTAGATCTTGCGCAGTAAAGCCTTTGGTAGTTAATCCAAATTCATCATAGCAGTTCCATTCTTTTTTCAAGTAGAGCCCTTTGTTACGTAAAAGCAAAGGAAATTCTTTTTCTCGATATGGGGCAGGCAACTTTTTAGTGTTGATAAATGTATCGAATCTTCGTTTACTACGAGGAGGACTTATTAGAACTGGATCAATTTTTTTTGGAATATCAGTTGAAGCAATAACAACAATATTTTGTTTGATGGTGGTTTCTTTTTCACCGTCAATCGAATTATCCCCAAGGAGCTCTACCAATAATGCAATAAGAAAGAAGTAATCATTCAGTTCATGAATGCTTGGAATCCATATGACGCAAGGAGACATCAATTTTGCCAATTTGAGTGCAAACACGAATTGGATTACTCTTCTCGCAAAATACTCTGGAGGGTTAGGATCCTCCATTCGGTCATGCAAAAACTTATGAGGTTTTTTATCATAATACTCCTTCTCATCTATGTCTTTTGGCCTGCCTGACCAGCCGAGAGACCTGAGGATATTTTCATGCTCAAGGTATGATTGTTTAGCTGAAGATGTATACTCGGGTTCATAGCGAGACAGAAGTTTCTGCTGCCTCAAAAAACTTTGAGGAGATATTCTTATTAAAGGTAAATAAGAATCTGCTGCTAAACTTTTAGCCAAGTACGATCGTCCAGTTTCCTTAGGCCCTATCAATAAAATTCGATTCGAAAAGGACGGTACTGGGTAGAGTGGGTAAAATCTCACGTGGTCATATAAAGATGAGCGAATTGATATGGAAGTCATCTTCTGATAAAAAGCAGCGAAGATCGGTATTTCTGCTAAAAACAATGAATTTAATTCGGAATTCATTAAGCCTATTCTATGAGTTAGGCCTCGCTGAATAAATTCAGCTAAATATCGAAAATAAAGAAGTCCTGGCTGTTCTCTTTTTTCAAATTCATGAAACAAACCAATAGGGGGAGTTAACTTCGATCCAAATTGAGATATTTTTTCTTGTAGTAAAAACAATCGATTTTCTCTCAAAAAGAAGTCATCCACTTCAAATTCGTACAAAATTGTTTTTACAAGTGAGTGATATTTCTCACATTCTTGAAAACGCCACCGCAACCATGAAAATTTAATATTTTTGATATACCAAATTTTCAATAGTAGCAATAATCCTATATCATCAGGATCCGACTCCATCTCGGTATAGTCCAAAAATGTAAGCCAAGAACCATACCAATTTAAATTAGAAAAATTTCTAAGCATTCTATAAGATCTAATCATTTCTCCTACTCTCTCAAAGAAGTAGGAATTATGCTGCAAAGCTCTGATGAGATAGAAGTTCCTACAGAACTGAATCAACAATAAGTAACTTGTGGAGTAAATCAAAAAGAAAAATCCAACGAAGATATAAAGAAAAATATCATATTCCCTAACATTTTGTATATATTTCCATGGATCAAATGATTTTTTTAGATTCTTTACCCTAAGTGCGTCAAAAAAGACTATTTCATTTGATTCTTTCCATATTTGGTCAATATTCCAGCGGGATAACATAAGATTCAATATCGGGAGAATTTGATCATTCAATATTGGAAGAATTTGATCATTCAATATCGGGAGAATTTGATCATTCAATATTGTGAGAATTGTGAGAATTTGATCATTCAATATTGTGAGAATTTGATCAATTTTATCTCTAAATTCCCACTTTAGAAGTGTCCAAAATCGATGATAAAGTGCCCACAAAATATTCAAATTGTGATTCCAATTTTGCCTAATATTGTCCGGGATTGTTGCCAACTCATCAATACTATCAGTTGGTATTTCCGGAAAAGTAGCTAAAAACATATTTTTTGTATATTTCCACCCTGTGGAAGTCAAAAACCACAACCATGACCTATATGTTTGAAACAACCCCCATTTCTCAAAAAGAATATCCCATTTCTCAAAAAGAATATCTATTGGATTAAAAGAAATTAAAAACTTTAGTTTTGAAAAGAAAAACTTTAGTTTTTCTTTATTAAAAAAGTCACCTATGGCTTTGAATTCCATAAAGTCATATATGGCTTTGTCTTCCATAAAGCCACCTATGGCTTTGTCTTCTATTACGTGTTTTAAACTTTCTGTTGAACTATATTTTTCTTCTTTTTCTGCAAATTTATTCATTCGCAAAGATATTTCGGACAATAGATCATCTTTATAAGCTTGAGTTTGAATAAGATCTATGTTGGAACTAAAACTGTTTTTAGAATAGGTATTTTCTTCTGAATCTGAACTATTTAAAAAAGGATAGCAAGAGTTTTTGTCAAAATTGACAATTTGTAGACTTATTAAAGGAGTATTATAAATATCCTCAATTTCCTCAATCGATAAATTGATATTTCTACGAATAATAGAATTCAATTTATCAAGTAAATTAGACGATTTATGCAAATCATGAATTAGCACTTGGTCACGTAAATATTTATCCAATAATATATTGACTTGTGACTTTATGAGTGAGATAGTTTCTTTCTCTGAGTACACAGCTCTCATTTCGCTAATAGACGAAGAAAACAGATTGTTATAAATGGGAACTAAATTTAATAATTGTCCATATGTTACATTCTTTTTTTTGGTATGAATCTTTTCCATGTAAGAAGCCAATCTTTTTTTATAAAAAAGACGAGGACGGTGTAAATAATCTAAAAATTCAAAGGTATTTGCTTTGTAAAAAGAAGCTCTCAATGAATTTTGATTAGAGAGTTTTAAAGGATTCAACCAATTATCTTGATTATCGAATATTGCCGAAAGACCCGCGTTATCAAATAATTCCAATAATTCCATGTAATTTTTTCCATTATCGAAGACGTCAATAATAAATTCAATTATCGGTTTTTTCTTATTCAACACTAATGTTGGTTTGGATTCAAGATTAGGAATTGATTTAGATTTTATTTCATTAGGCTCGTCCCAGACATTTCGATTAACCTTGTCCCAGATACTCTTAGAACTCTTGAACTTGTCCGAAATAATCCTATTAATTTCACTATCCAAAATTTGATTGGGATTTACAAACCAACCCCAATGTTGAGTAAATGATAATTCAATTGGATCTAACACTCTCTTTTTCAAATTATTTTGTTTGAAAATGGACAAGAGATATTCTAATCTTTCTTGAAAGATTTCGATCTGAATGGATAATACAAAATCGTTTAAATAATTCGGATTTTTTTGAATCTCAACAGTTCGAACCATAGGGCGATCCAACAATTCTTTCTGACATATTATCCATCTTGCTGAATTATGGTTAATTGCATCTTGCGTGAAATTATTCAATGATGTTTTGATAAAATAGATGAATTCCAAATAGTATTTATTCTTATTTAATACTTTCTGTAATTCAAAATAGTATTTATTCAATACTTTCTGTAATTCCAAAGAATATCTTTTTAATTTCAAATAGTATTTATTCTTATTCAATACTTTTTGTAATTCAAAATAGTATTTATTTACTATTTTATGTAATTCCAAAGAATATCTTTTTAATTCAAAATAGTATTTATTCAATACTTTCTTTAATTCAAAATAGTATTTATTCAATACTTTCTGTAATTCAAAATAATATCTTTTTAATTCAAAATAGTATTTATTCAATACTTTCTTTAATTCAAAATAGTATTTATTCAATACTTTCTTTAATTCAAAATAGTATTTATTCAATACTTTCTGTAATTCCAAAGAATATCTTTTTAATTTCAAATAGTATTTATTCTTATTCAATACTTTCTGTAATTCAAAAAAGTATTTATTTACTATTTTCTGTAATTCCAAAGAATATCTTTTTAATTTCAAATAGTATTTATTCTTATTCAATACTTTCTGTAATTCAAAATAGTATTTATTCAATACTTTCTGTAATTCAAAATAGTATTTATTCAATACTTTCTGTAATTCAAAATAGTATTTATTCAATACTTTCTGTAATTCCAAAGAATATCTTTTTAATACTTTCTTTAATTTCAAAGAATATCTTTTTAATACTTTCTTTTTTAATACTTTCTTTAATTTCAAATAATACTTCTGGAACGAAAGATCAGATTTTATTACAAGAGGTGCCGATACGTTCTTCAATCTCTTAGATTCTTTTTCAGCATACTCGTCAGCTTGAATCTTGTATTTATTCAATATTTTATTAAATATTAGTTGTTCAGTGTTATCAACTTCTGATGTTTTCTTTTTATCCAAAATATGGAAAAGGAAAGAATCATGCGTTAATTCATCTCTGTAATTGAAGAAGTAATTGAAGGACTTCGATAGATTCCGGTTGAATAAATGTAATTCATTTATATGATCATCGATATCCAGGTCAATTTTATCATTAGGGTAAATATGATTAGGCTTAGTTATTGATAGAGTAAATTGATCCGTTATTTTAAGAACAAATTTTTTCAATTGAAAATAATCGTTTAATACTAATTGTTCTTTATTTTGATCACAGGATGAGGGAGATCTTGAAGATTTTTTCTTATTGAAAAATCGAATACAATTTAATTGGTTTATATCTTTTCTGATGTTCCATTCGGGATCTGATAAAATATCATAATTTACAGAAGGATTTTTAAGAAATGTTTTAACCTTCCATAGATCAACGATTCTATTCTTTTCTAATCCCCTGAAATATTGAAAAGCGTCTTGTCGCCCTTTCAACAATTTGAATTTTTCACTCGGTTTATTAGTATAATTAATACTCATACATGATTCATCTATTGACAAATGCTCAAACAACCTTTGAAAAACTTCCGACTCTGAAAAGGAAAAAGATTCTCTTGCTTGATCTGATTCTTCTTGGAACATTTTTTCTTGTTCCATTTCTTTTAGTATTTTCTGATTCTCAAGTAGTATCTTTACTCTTCGTATCGTTTCTTTGTAGCTTTCGATTTCTTCAACTTTGCGTTTTCTTTCTATTTTTATTAATTCTTCTGGTTTTGAAGAGACAGCAAATTCTTTTTCTGCTTGAACTAGTTTTTCTTCTAGTTGTTCGAGTTTGTTTTTTGCTTCCTCAATACTTTTGTTTCGATCAATATAAAGTATCGATTCTTCCCATTCATAAAGGTTTTCAGGTTCTGTTTCAGGTTCCCAATATTCGTTTGGAATTGATGAATCAATTTCCCATTCGATGTCATTCGATTCTGGGCTTTCCCAACTTATTGTTTCTTGCTTCTCTGATGTTCTATAATTTTTATGATTCAGATTTGTGTTAGACCAAACATGTTTTTTTGGATTGAGCAAGCAACGTTGATATCTCCTTTTGGCTTTTGGCGAAAACATAAAAAGATGCGGAACGAGCAACAAATTTTCCTTTCTAGCTCTAGCTCCAAGATGTTGTACAGCTGGAAATATCTTCATCAAATTATATGATGATTTGTTTCTTTCAATTAAGGCTCGAGTATTTAAAAAATAGAAAAGTAATGGTAATGCTATTATCATTACAGCTCTTTTTTTTTGACCTTTTAAAATCAATATACGCATATCCCGTATAAGTAATGTACTAACAATCCGAAAGTCAAAAAGCTTAACAACACTTTCTCGACCAGAAAATATCTGACTTAACAATCTCGCCAAATTGGATTCGTTCCATGGAACGAATATCTCCATCATGTAATCTTTAAATCTCGACTGAACGCTAAAGAACCAAACTATTTCTCGGTTCTTTCCAATAGGATCCGTAGACCAGGGGTTTTTACGTTTTTCCATTATATGGGTTAAACTTTTGAAAAATTCAATATTTGTTTTTTAATACAATAAAATATAATTATTACTAATCAAATTTCATTATAATAAAAAAGAGGTAGTTTGTTTTTTAATACAATAAAATATAATTATTACTAATCAAATTTCATTATAATAAAAAAGAGGTAGTTTGTTTTTTAATACAATAAAATATAATTATTACTAATCAAATTTCATTATAATAAAAAAGAGGTAGTTAATACAACTTATTCAAATAATTATCGCACAATTTGAAAAAAGAAAGTTTCTTTTTTTATTAAAAGAGAGATAGAATTGAATTAGTAAACAATGCAACTTCAATATAGATACCAGAACAGAGGAAGTAAAATAAGGATAATATACAAACGAGTATATAAAAGTATAAAGGGTCATAAAAATAGATAAGTATTTATTATATTTAATATATTAATCTTTAACTATATATTTACGAAACTAAATATATCAAAAATACAATAGGATTTTTCTACCCTATTTAGAACAATAGATATATAGAAAAGAACTATACTTCTTTTAATTAATTAAAAAATCTCTCTTTGTACCCCCACCCCAAATTAGATCTTATATATTATTATTCATTAATTAGCATTTTGTCCTATAGAAATTGCTAACAATCCCAAATCTATTTCTTGTTGAAAATGAGAATTCAATATATATAATTATAATAACCATATTAATTATAATAAAATCACTTGACCATAGCATCCATGGCTGAATGGTAAAAGCACCCAACTCATAATTGGGAAGTCGCGGGTTCAATTCCTGCTGGATGCACAATAAACAGTTATTGCGTTCTGCTCACAATATTTTTGAGATGAAAGAATCGCAGCAAGGTTATCTCGATTCGATTCAGTATCGAGATTAGATTATCTCCGTCCCTGTTTTGTAATTCTTAACTTCTCTTTTAAAGAGAAGTTAAGAATTACAAAGATTTTTTTACGCACGTTTGAACAACTTTTTCTCAGAATGAAAATCTCTATTTTGGTAGAAAATGAACTTCTAAATTTAACGATCAAGTTGATTTTGTAATTAGAAGTTCATCTTCTAATTTAAGCCTATTCCCTGCAATTTTAAGAATATGAATAGAAGGGCAATTCTTACTTTTTTCAGTTAGTAAGAAAAATTATATATAAAAAATCTCAATCTCTAAAATAATGTATCTTGGGCAATTGCAACAATTGGATTCATTACTATTCCCAGTAAAGTAGATGCTATTACACATATAATCATACTAAATTCGATATAATTTTTTGAGATTGAAGAAGATAATCTATAATTTTGCACGTAGGGAGTTATTTCTTTGTTTCTTTCAGTAATTAATAACTTAATTATTTTCAGATAATAATATATTGAAATAACACTCATAAAGAGTCCTATCGAAACCAATAAATAGGAGCCTGCTTGCCATCCACACCAGAATAGATAAAGTTTTCCAAAAAAACCTGCTAATGGAGGAATCCCCCCTAGAGATAGCAGACATAAAGATAAAGACAAAGCTGAAAAAGGGTCTTTCATGTATAATCCTGCATAATCCCGAATGTTATCTGTTCCTGTACGTAGACTTAATAATACAATACAAGCAAAAGTTCCTAAATTCATAAAAATATAGAGTAGCATATAAGTTATCATGCTTGCATATCCATTATTTAAGTCTCTATCAATTATTCCAATAAGGATATATCCAATTTGACCTATCGATGAATATGCAAGCATACGTTTTATGCTTGTTTGAGTAATAGCAATTAAATTTCCTAATATCATGCTAAGAATAGCTGATATTTCCAAAAGAAGATGCCATTCGTTCAATGAGAAATAAAAAATAATATCAAAAATTCTAGTGGCTAAAGCTGAAGCAGCTACTTTTGAAATAACAGAAATAAAAGCAACGACTGGAGTGGGGGAGTTAGAGTCGAAAAGAGGAATTCTCCCTCTTTTCTCTCATTCAGAACCGTGCATGAGACTTTCTTCTCGCACGGCTCCTAAGTGATAAAAAAGATTAGCATAATCGTTTGATTCTCTTTTTTTTATTACCTTCCTCGTGTATGTATAAGATTGGATCTATTCAATTGATATAAAGAATAACTAATCCTTAACTTTTCGAGGAATCCTTACTCAGTGGTTATTATGGTAAATCATTTTTTTTTCTTATTTCTTAAGTTCAGTTATGAAAGAGTTAAAAAGAAAAAAGAAAACCATCTGATTTAAATCGTTCTGAATAGTCATGAGATGCTCATCTTAGGGTAATCTTTTTGTCGACGGATGCCTTCTTTTTTACATTCGTAGTTTCTGAAGAATGAAAACTTACTATGTAGCATTTACGTTAAGAATAAAAATATTGTACACGTCATTAATCTGATCTTTTGTAAAAACTACCCGTAATAATTAATTTGTAAAGGTTATTTATTTTTTAATTCAATCAAACAATTTGAGTTTGTTTCTTACTTTGCTTTACCTTAATCCAATTCAAATTTTTGGTAAAAGTGATGTCTTAGTCCAAGTGGGAATAACAATATTTTTTCCACATGTCTATAGAGTTTTTATAGATAGAAACATCTCTAAAAAAGAGATTTAGAAATGTAATAATTTGTAAAACGAATCGCACTCCTTCATATACATCGGGGGTCCATTGATGAAAAGGAACTAAAGAAAGCTTGAATGCAATTCCTACCATTATAGATAGAAGTGCAATCCAAATTCCTGGAGAGTTATACATTTGTGTATTTATAAGACCATTGGCTATTTCTTGAATTTCAATCTCACCTCCAGATAGACCATATAGCCAAGAAAGACCATAAGCAAGAATGGAAGAACTTGTTCCACCCATAAGTAAATATTTCATAATAGCCTCATTAGACCGTACATCTCTTTTGGTATATCCAGATAATAGATAAGAACATAGACTTAAACATTCTAAAGATACGAAGATAGTTGTTAAATCATTAGCACCACATAAAAACATTCCTCCTAGAGTAGCTGTTAATATGAACAACAAAAACTCCGTTACAGCCATTTCTGTACATTGAATGTATTCCACGGATAGAGGAATACATAAAGTGGAACATAATAAAATGAGAAATCGAAATATTTTATTAAAATTGTTTGTTTGGAAATTACCAAAAAAACTGATCGTAGGTTCTTCTCTCCATTGAAATAACAAAAAGGCTATGCTTAGCACTAAACTTGTTAAAGAGATGAAATAGAACCAAGTTGTCTTTTTCTGATCAGAAATGAAATCGATTACTAGAAGAAGAAATAGGCCAAAAATCAGGATGCATTCTGGAAAAATGGAACTTCCATAGAAGAGAAGCAAATGAAATTCTTTCATAAAAATGATTTAAAGGTATTAATTGAAAATGCATTTTTCATTTTGTCCGGATCATTAGTTAGTAACTTCAATTAATATTCGAGCAACATTTTATTTAGAATATCTTTATTATCATTTAGAATATCTTTATTATCATTTATCTATGATTTATTTTTCTTTTTCATTCTTCTTTTCCTTTCGTTTTCGTTCCAATAAAATTTGTATAAATTTTGATAAAGTAAGTTTTCTTTTTTTGATCAGAATGGAATAGATCTGTAGATCTATTTATATAGTTAGTGGATTAACGGTAATGTGCAAAAGCTCTATTGGATTCTGCCATTTTATGAATCTCTTCCTTCTTGCGTATAGCATTGCCTTTCTCTCTGGCAGCATCCATTATTTCGTAACTCAATTTGAATTGCATATTTCGACCAGAACGTTTTCGGGATGACTCTAATAACCAACGAATAGCAAGTATTTTTCCTTCTTTATCTTTTATTTCAATGGGAACTTGATAAGTGGATCCACTTACACGTTTTGATTTTACTATCAATTTGGGAGTTAATTTTTCTATTGCTTTACGTAGAACAATTAGTGGATTTTTCTTTGTTTTTTCTTGAATCTTTTCTAGAGATTGATAAAAAACTCGATAAGCTAATGATTTTTTTCCGTGTTTAAGAATACGGTTAACGACCATGTTAACTAATCGATTATGATAAATCGGATCAAATTGATAAATTTGATTTTCTACAGTACTTTGGCGTGACATGAGTGTGAAAAAGGTTCATAAATTGATTTCATAAAGACTAATCATTACTTATTTCGGCTTTTTCACTCCATATTGTAGGGTGGATCTCTAAAGGTATCAAAGATCTCCCTCCAAACCGTACATACGACTTTCGTCGAATACGGCTTTCCACATTATTCTATCTGTATATCTGCATATAGAAGATATTCGTTATTATACATAGAATTATGTTTACTCATTCTCAATTGAGTATCCGTTTCCTTTCTTTTGCTATGATCAGAAATCTTGTATTTTCTATATCTATACGATTAGGTCCTTAGGTTTTTAAAAGAGTATAAAAAAGGAAAAGGTGTTTTAAATCAATGCTATTTGAATTGAATCTGCTCCAAAAAAGTCAAGACATTTCCAATTTTATGTTAACACACACTAAGTAAGGGAAAACTTATAAAATGAATTAAATATTAAACCTTAGACATATAATATACTTATTGTTTTAGCCTGCTCTAGTCCCCTTACAAAACGTTTGTTATTGGGTTAGCCATATACTTTACATGTTTTTAGCAATTGACATGGCATCATCATAAAATGATACAAATCTTAGATAATAATATACAACGCACTAGAACGCCCTTGTTTCCGATCTTTGACTGAGACAGCATCTAAGATTCCTCGAATTATGTGATATTTAACACCGGGCAAATCTTTAACTCTTCCACCTCTTACTAATACTACAGAATGTTCTTGTAAATTATGGTCAATACCAGGTATATAAGCAGTGATTTCATATTTAGAAGTTAATCGTACTCTGGCGACTTTGCGTAAGGCAGAGTTTGGTTTTTTAGGGGTGATAGTGGAAAAGTTGACAGAAAAGTTACCTTTACTGCCACTATACAAAACCGTACATGAGAATTTCACCTCATACGGCTTCTCGTTCAATTCTTTTGAGGACATTTTTGTTTTTCGAGTATTTATATATATATATTCTATATATATTCATATTATATATTCGAGTATTTATATATATAAAACTATCCGAATCCTTCGGGGTTAATTCTTCTTTCTCTTCTCTATTAAAAAGAATGAGAGTGACAATCTTTTTTTTATCCATTTTTATTTTTTTATTAACATGCTCATTTTTTATTGATATCTCGAAATATCATTTTTTTTTAATCACAAATTCAATTCAAAATTGACGGGTTAATGTAAGCTTATCCGTGTAGTTATGCATTATTTAACTGGGAATCGATTTGATGCAAAAATTTTTACTTTTGTGCTTTGGTTTGGGTGGCATGGTTTGGCTACTCAGGATTATTTCGATGGCCTATTATAAAATGGTATCAATAGAATATATGTTCCGAGCAGCTGTGTGCAC